TTCCTCCATTGATCAAGAATTTCGGTCTTTGGGAAGTATCATGATCATCCAATAAGAAGGGTTTCAATTTCTTCAAATGAACGATTTGAACACCTATGGATTCTAACAACTGATTGCAGAGTTGATCATTCGGACCTTTCAATTCATAGATGTGGATCTCGGACCTATGAATGGGGATATTCCCGATACTCACAAAGAAAAAGGGAAGTAACTTGGACAAAAAGGGAAGTGACTTGGACAAAAAGAGAAGTGACTTGGACAAAAAGAAACGAAGTGTCTTAGACAAATCTTCTTTGTCGATAGCCTCGGACCAATCAATCGAATATTGATTAATACGTAATCGATCGAACACTACTTGCACTACTTGAAAAGGATTCTTCTGTTCAGAAACGAAATGTTCCAAATGTTCCTGGAAATTCTTGCTCCCATTGGACCATTTGTATCTATATGCATCAGTATCCCGATTCATGGATCTCTCAGTTCGAGAAATAAGAGGATCAAACCATTTCTTCTGACTCTTTTTCAAATTTGATAAATGTTGGTTGATCGTATATTTCATTATAGTTATATGATTCAGAGTATCATTTCCTATTTGATCCCTTTGAATTCCATATTCGAAGTTACGATCGGATCTATTCATTAAAAAGAATCGATTCGATACATTTCTTATGTACCCATAGGTGCTATATTGGATTTGAATCAGATTTCGGATCAATCTATATTGATTGACTGCCTCCATTATGTTGTTGCTAGCAAATACCGCTGTTTTTAGTTTGGGATCTTCCAAATCATTCCCGCAGTAGATCCGGACCGATTTTTTTATGATCCTTCGAGAAAAAGATTCATTCTCCTCATAAAAAAGAGGAGGTAGAACCAATAAGGATTTCTTTTTCGATTCATCTCTGGAGTTGAATACCTCATTCAATAATTTTTTTTGATCCAACCCGTAGGAATCAATAGAAAAGGCAAATACCCTATGATACACCAGATCCGGCTCGGTTATTGATAGAGTGAATAGATCCGCCATTTCTGGGAATCTCTCTTCTGATTCAAAAAAATCGTGGCGTAACGTGTATCCCCCTTTGTTCCGGTCATGGAATAGATGAAAGAAATAAAAAAATGGATTTTTGTTCAAGAATGAAATCTTATTGGAACTGTCCATATCCGGTTCATCCTTTGGAACCAGATCCGGGATGTGATATGGTTCCGAAGGATGAATTGAGACGGTATTTTGTAAATACGTAATTATCTTGAATATATCAACCATTTCTTTATTTTCCGCTCGCCTGGAAGGGACAAAAGAAACATCTTGTTTTTTCTTCAACAATTTCTGATCTCTAGTGGACCTCTCAGTAGGATTCGAACCCAGATGAAGTTCTGACCATCTGTCAGAGAAAAAAGAACGAATTGATCTTGTAGGATTCCCAAGAAATTCTTCGATTTCTTCCGGAAGCAGATGATTATTCATCCGCTTCTCAGGTTCCGTGAATAGCCAGGACATGGAGGAAGATCCAAAAAGGCATTTCGGGAATCGATCTGATTCTATCTCTGTTCGTTCCATTTGAAGAAAGGAAGGATCCCAAAGAATCGATCTCTCTTTTAGTTGCTGAATCTCTGTTTGATCGATCAATGTGTGATATTCTGAATCCTCATTTCTAACGGAATCGAAATGATCTCTGGATTGATCAGAAGAAGATCCTTTCCATTGGCTAGAATCCGTTACTTGAACGAAAATAGATCTTGTGGAATCATATTGAATATTTGACAATACATTCCGTACCTTGCTAAAAAACCGATCCTTGTTTACCAACCACACATTGTCTAACCAAATCCAATTCTCTCTCGAGACGTTCCTCAAAAAATCCGATTCGTGCTGATTCTTCCCCCAACTAACGAAGAGATCTTGGCGGAATTGCCACATATGAAATTGAGCACAATTTTGCAAAGAAATACCCCACTTGTTTCTCGAGAAGAGATGGGAAACATGCTCAATATCATTGGATTGCATAGTTGCCCCAGCTCCTTGTTGTTTGAAGAAACTCTCCCCCTCAATTGGTCTTTTTTCACGAAAAGCAGACATGAGATAAGAAATCAAGTCTTTCCCTAAGATTTCGAATAGCTGTCCCGAATTCAAGTTGATTATGTTTCGTTTCTTCCTCGGAGAAAGACGATCAAACAATTCCCAATCATGGTCCTTGCGGATCGGATCATCCGTATAGGATAAAAAATGAAACTCCAGATATTTGCTATCTTTCTCTTTGAATGAGATCTCAATTCCAGCTATGGTTTCATTAGATATCTGACAACTAGAATCCCTCTTTTTTCCGATCCGGTTCCTCCACCACCGCGAACCCCGGTTAGATTCAGGCATGATACACTTTTTCTTTATTGGGAGAACCCAAGTACTCTCTTGCGGACCCATGAAACAACTCTCAGAAATCTTTTTCCCTTTTGGAAGATACAGGAGCGAAACAATCAACCTATTTCTATTGGAAGACCA